TATGAAAGGATCCTTGAAAATCCATAGAGTCTTCTGACAAAAAATTCGGCACACTCCAAGATGTTCTATTTTTACATAAAAATGTATTCGCTCAAGAAGGACTCCAGAAGATATTAATCGTAAAAAAGAGGATTGTTTACAAGGAAACACTAATAGAAATTCGTATTCATATATATATAAATTATATAAGAACCAAAATAGTCTTTTATTTTCTTTTGAAAATACGTAAATAGATTTTTTCGGAATAATGAGACTAGTCCAATTATAATATTCGTGGAGAAGGAACTGCAATAAATGTAAAGAGAGAACATCCTGGATCCAGGATTGAAGCATTTGGACCAAGATTTCCATATGGACGGGATAGGGTATTAGTATATCGGACAGATAATTTAAATGCAATAATTTATCCTCTAAAAAAGGAAATATTGAATGACTAGATTGTAAATTGTGAGATTTTGGTATTTCTTTTTCTTCAAGGGAAGATATTAACTGCAGCGAAAATGGAATTTCTACAATGACTGCAAAACCTTCAGATAGAATCTGAGAAAAAAAATTAAAATAAAAATAATTGTTATGCCCAACAAATAAATTTTGGTAAATATCATTAACCGAATAAATCAAATAATTTTTTTGATACATTCGAATAATTAAACGTTTCACAAGTACTGAACTAAATTTATTGTCATAACCCAAGGAGTTTTGGGGTTCATAAAAAATTGAACTATTTAACCCATGATCATAAGCAAATACGTAAATATATTCTTGAAAGAGAAGTGGATATAGAAACTGTTGTTGCCGAGATCTATCTTCTTCTAAATATCCTTGTAATTCTTCCATTTATATTTCCACGTGAAGCAGAGGTAGAAGGAACTTCTTGAGTTATAAAATAACTGATACATAGTGCAATATGGTCAAAACAGAGTATTATGTATAATAAAGAAGATTATGTATATATACAATAATAATAAAAAACCAAGGAAAGAGGGAATCCAATCAATAGGTTTTTTTACTCCCCTTTTTCTATCAAAAATGGTTTATCTTCGTTATAATTACAAGAGGATAATGACCCTTTATTTTTGCAACCTGATTGCTCTTTTGATTTTGGAATTAATTATCTTTATCAGTATACTGTTTCTTTTACACATTCGTCTCTAACCCATAATAATCAATATTTAGGATTCATAAAAAAAAAAAAAAGAATCAATGGTCTCCTCACGGGAGACCCCATCCTTTCCCGTACCAGGGTACCAGGTACTAATCCATTTTTAACGTCTAACTAGATCGGGTAATCATTTAATTCAAATTAAGAACATAAGCTCGTTGCTTTTTGGTTTATCAGAATTGGAATTGGAGCCATGAAGCTCTATCCATTTATTCACTAGACCAAACTATAAATTTTAATTTGTTTTGTCCACTTCCCTACCAAAAAAAATTGTAAGAATTGAGTAAGGATAAATTCTTAATTTCACTTTCATTTTAATTTGAAATTTTTTTCAATGAAAATAAAATAATAAATCTATTTTTTTATTATATTACGTATTACGACATGCTGCTTTTTCCATTCATTACCTTTGAGGATCAGTCGTGGTCTTATAGACTCTACCAAAAGTCTGGACGAATTTATTGCTTCATCAAAATGTGTAAAAGATCATAGTCGCACTTAAAAGCCGAGTACTCTACCGTTGAGTTAGCAACCCAACCCTTCAAAACAAAAGTTGGATATGTAGATACGATCGAAAAAAAACCAATTGAATTAGACTGCGCGACCCCATCAAAACATTGAACTAAGAACAAATCTTTCTTGTTGATTTATTGATCAATTAGAAAAAAAAATGTATAGATCGTAGTAAAAAACACCAAATTCCTAATAGAAATGCCAAAATTCCGACGGACCAACCATTTATTTATACATTTTTTTATTTAACCCAAGTTAAGGAAAAAAAAAACATCTTCTATGACAGTAAACTCGGCAATACAAACCCGTCATTTGACTGAAGTGAATTGAAAACCAAATCCAATAATACAGATAGGGTCAGGATAAAGAGATTTCTTTATCTACGATCAATTATATTTGTTCAATATAACATTGTCAATATAAATATGACTAGAATGGTGATAAAACGAATAAAAAACTGAAGTAAATCAAATAAAGATTTTTGTTGGATTGGCACAAACAAAAAAAATATAAATAAATCAGAAATTTTTATAAAATAAGGAAGAGATAAAGACAGACAGGTTTATTCAATCAATAAAGGATAAACAAGATTAATTCCTTGTTTGTTGCTGGATTCCTATAACAGGAAAAGTACAAATTATAGATAATAAATTGTAGGTAAATAATTACACTATATATATATTTATTCCTCCCCCCCTTTTTTCTTTATTTTGGTCTTTTTTCTTTTAATTAACTTTTCATTTTAACTAATTAACTTTAACTCGAAATTTTTTCTTTAAATAAATCTGCTTTCCTAAAAATGTCAGAAACAGTTCCTGTTGGTTGAGCACCTTTTTCAAGGAAATATAGAATAGCAGGAACGTTTGAATAAGTTTGATTATTTATCGGATCATAAAAACCCACTTTTCGAAGATCTCTCCCTTCTCGTCGGGATCGAACATCAATTGCAACGATTCGATAGATGGCTCATTGGGATAGATGCACATAAACAATCTCCCCCAGAAACGTATAAGAGGTTTTATCCTCATACGGCTCGAACTCGAGAAAAAAATTTTTCATTCGTACTCATAACTCAAGTTGGGTAATTCTGACATAGTCCCAGGGGAATCCTTAAACATTTATTGAGCCGTCTCTAACCTCTTTTGTTTGTCTCATCCCGAGTCAATTATTCTGATCCCTTTCTTGAGACAATTGAAAATAGTGTTTCCTTGTTCCGGAATCCTTTATCTTTCCTTTGTAAAATCATTGGATTTAGACATTACTTCGGTGATCCTTACTCCTTTTCAAAAGGGCAGCAACATACCTTTTGTTTTTTGTTATTTTTTTCTATATAAATGGAATACCCATAGAAATAGAATACGAAGAATTGATTTCCTAGGATACACCTTTTTATCGAAAAAAAACTTTTTTTTTTTTAACTTGTTTCAAGTTTAAACCTTTCGATTTTTTTTTTATTTTATATTGATATTGAAGATATATTTACAAAGTTGATCTAACTTATTGATTGATTAGCACTAACCCTAGATTCTTCCCCTTGATAAATAAATCAATCTTTTCTACTCGAGCTCCATCACGTACTATCAATCTAAGACAAATTAGATTCCTAATGGAACAGAACAAATTATGTCGAGACAAGAGCATCTTCATTTTTATGGAAAATGGTGGATGTAAAAATCCACAGCCGATCATGTCCTTCAAGTCGCACGTTGCTTTCTACCACATCGTTTCAAACGAAGTTTTACCATAACATTCCTCTAATAAAAAAAAATAAAATTCAATTGAATTTCAAACCACGATGAAATATATTTAACCTTAAATATATTTCATTTAATATGTGTAATTATGAATAGTCATTGGCTCAACAAGCAGTATATAATAGTCCATACTTTCTACCTATGGATAGTTTCTACCTATGGATAGAAAAGTATTCTATATACTTTTTGTAAATCTGGGATAAGGATAAAGTTCAGTAAGGATCAAATTTATTTACCTCGATATTCTATCATATGAATAAAACATATTTATAAAAAAAAAATACATTCTAAGAATTCAGAACAACTTTTTGTTCTCTTAAAGATTTTTTGTTTTATGTGGGATTTTTATGTGGGATACAGTGTGATCCTATCTATCAGAAACAGAAGATAGGATCTGGGACGGAAGGATTCGAACCTCCGAGTAACGGGACCAAAACCCGCTGCCTTACCGCTTGGCCACGCCCCATTTTTATCCTTTGGCACTAGTAAAGACTACTAGTCTTATTAGTTATTGGTCAACCCCCCCCAAAAAAAAAAATACCCCCAAAAGTACATTACATAATACGTAATACATAATAAATACATATGAAAAATAAATACATATTAAATACATATGTAGCATATTTTTGTTGCTAGGATTTAAGACATATAAATTATATATATAATGTAAAAAATTCATTGATCATTACATAGAATTCAATTAAGATAATGTATGAAAGTAGAATTCCTTTCTTTTTCATTTTTCCCTTATAAAAATAATTCAATCAAAATAAAATTATCTAATACACAAGAACGAAATGTTTGTTATGCTTAATATCTTTAGCTTAATCTGTATCTGTCTTAATTCTGTCCTTTATTCGAACAGTTTTTTCTTTGCCAAATTGCCCGAAGCTTATGCGGTTTTCAATCCAATCGTAGATGTTATGCCTGTTATACCTCTTTTCTTTTTTCTATTAGCTTTTGTTTGGCAAGCTGCTGTAAGTTTTCGATGAAATTTTTAATACTTTGCCAAATAGACTCATTTTGCCAAATCCAAATCGATTCATGATTTATTCGATAATAAAATTCGAAAAATGAATAAGATCGACTAAGTATTACATTCTTATTATAAAATAAACCCTCGATTCAAAAATTTCAATTATTGTATATTAATATTAAATAACCGCAAAGATGAATTTGGATCAGCTTATTTACTCGTTCTCACCTTTCAGTGAGCAAAGAGTTTACTGGGTCTAGGTCCCGTACAATACCTAAATGTCGATATGACAAGAAGTTTTTTGTAAGTTGTAAGTAAGAAAGAAAAATCTTATTACATACAATACAAAGAAATTCGTAAAAATGACTTTCTTTTCCAAAATTGAATTTTTTGCAGGGGGTCGTGTAAAATTAAACAAACAAATTAAACAAAATAGTATATGTGTTGAAAAGAAAAAATAGGTAATCTATTCCCTTTTTCGAAAATAAGATTATTTTGGAGGTTGTGTAATGCTTAGTCTTAAACTCTTTGTTTACACAGTAGTGATATTCTTTGTTTCTCTCTTCATCTTCGGATTCTTATCTAATGATCCAGGACGTAATCCTGGACGTGAGGAATAATTTTTTTTTCTAAACTTTTCTTATTATTTTATCTATTCTATAAATTTACCTATGATAAATTCAAGGAATTGAAATTCCTTTTGAAAGTTCGAAATCGAAAGTATCAAGCAGGTCGAGTAATCAGAGCGAGCGGAGAAAGAGGGATTCGAACCCTCGGTACGAATAATTCGTACAACGGATTAGCAATCCGACGCTTTAGTCCACTCAGCCATCTCTCCAAACTCTAAACGGAAAAGAAAATCGAAATAATTTAAATTAAAGAAATTACGGAGAATTCAATATTTTCTTTATTTTATTTTCATATTTCATATATTATGAATATATTATGAATTAATATATTAATATATATTACTATTACATATATATTAATATAATATTATATTATAAATTATTATTTTATAATTAAATAAAATGCAATTATAAAATTTTATATTAGGAATTTCCTATTTTTCATTAATATAAAATAAGTAAGTTCAGAGTAAATAAAGAACGAATTTGATCAGGAATTACATTTAGATAATGATTCGAAACAAGTATCTACAATACAATAGAAAGAATACCTTACTTCTTTGATTTTGTACGAAAGATTTATTCCCCCGGCCGAGGCCGGGTCTTAGTTAAGTACCGGCCAGGCCAGTACGTACCTCTTTTTGTCTAGCTTCAATGACCCCTTCAATCCGAAAATACTAGCAATCCAACAAAACAAGGATATATATAGTCTTATTGAAATTTATGTATGTTATTTTAAAAATTCGAAAATTTTAAAAGCTTTGTGCCCTTTACCCTTTTAAGTCCCTGGCTAACAGGACTAAATATGCGTCAACACCATAATTTGGATCCTATCTTGATTGCGTCTCACTCCTTTGTTCGACAAATAATCCATTTATATACAATAATGTATATGTAGCGGGTATAGTTTAGTGGTAAAAGTGTGATTCGTTCTATTAAAAACTTAAATAGTTAAGGGAAGGGGTATCTCCGTTTTTTTCATACTCCGATCAAAAACTTTATTTCTTAAAAAGGTTTAATCCTTTACCTCTCAATAGCATATTTGAGGAAGAACATACATTCTCACGATTTGTATCCAAAGTCCTATTAGAAATTCATTTTTATTTATTAAAAATAAAAATGGATTATGTTTATGTAGTCGTGAAACATAATTTTTTTGAACTGGATCCAGTCTTCCAATCGAATAAGTATGACTAAGGATCCATGGATGAAGATACAAAAGTTTAGTTCCAATCGTAACTAGATCTTCTATTTTGGTGTTGTAAAAGGGAAATTGAAGCCAAACAAGCTGGAAGAGAGTGGTTTTGGTTTACTAGAACCATCCGCATCGCATATTGTTTCAGCTCGGTGGAAACGAAATTCTTTTCCTCAGGATCCTGCCAGTAAAAATAGAGAACGAAGTAACTAGACTAGACGGATTTCATATAATCCCTCTCCTCTAGAGGGATCATCTAGTAAGCAAATAGTTTTGGATACATTCAAACAGAAAGGCTGACATAGATGTTATGGATGTAATTCTTTCTCTATGAATACATCAATCTTCCATAAAGGAGCCGAATGAAATAAAAATTTCATGTTCAGTTTTGAATTAGAGACGTTAAAAATAATCAACCAACGTCGACTATAACCCCTAGCCTTCCAAGCTAACGATGCGGGTTCGATTCCCGCTACCCGCTACATATTATGTATTATAAATACATGCACCATCAATTTAGATATACATCCTTTTTTCTATAAAGGATTTTCCCGGTAATATCTTTTATATGAACTAAGAATACAAAAGAAGAAAATAGGAATGAAAAGCGTCCATTGTCTAATGGATAGGACAGAGGTCTTCTAAACCTTTAGTATAGGTTCAAATCCTATTGGACGCAATTTATTTACATCCATTTTTAAAATGGCTATACCAAGAAACCTTTTTTGAATCATTCGAATTAGAACTATTTCTCAACGATTATTCTTGTACTAAGAATAGAAAAAAGTGAGAAATTTATGTTTGTTCTTGAAGTAAAAACAGTTCGATCTGTTGCTGAATAACTTCCTTCAAAAGTGATTCCGCTTCCTCGGTGAATGTCTTGGTAGAAGATATAATTTCTTTAAATTGAGGTTTATTCTTTTTTAAGTAGTTGCGTAACTGACCGAGAAATTTCTTTACCTGTCCAAGTTCTATCGAATCTAGATATCCATTCGCTCCGGTATAAATAGTAGCTATCTGTTCTTCCACCGCGAGAGGGTCTGATTGGGATTGTTTAAGCAACTCGCGTAATCGTTGACCTCTTGCCAATTGATTCTGAGTAGTTTTATCGAGATCAGAAGCAAATTGTGCAAAGGCTTCTAATTCCACAAATTGTGCTAGTTCCAATTTTAATTTGCCGGCTACTTGTTTCATGGCTTTAATTTGAGCTGCGGATCCAACTCTGGAAACAGAAATACCGACATTAATAGCAGGTCGGATTCCGGCATTGA